TAAACGTTTACCGTGCAGGAACGGAATAATAATTTATTGTTATGGAGGATCCAGGAACAAGAGGATTTAATCGGAAATATCGACAAATTCTTGCGTAGTCTAAAGAAATGAAAAAAAAAATTATGAGGCTACAATCCCATCTCTATCGAATTTGAATATCAGAATAGCTGATATAGTCATGATTCAATGGGTCAGGTCCACTTTCTTTTTCTTTTGTTTATTTCTTAAATTTATGATGGAGAAGAATGACTATATAATATAACTTATTATAATAATTAACTCATTAATAATATTAATAAAAACTTATTATTATGCATATGCTTACTTTGTTTTATTACAAATATCAACAATATCTCTAGTATACACTAAAAAATGAAGACCCATACTAGAGTTTTGTAGAAAAAGCCCCTTATCGGATTTGAACCGATGACTTACGCCTTACCATGGCGTTACTCTACCGCTGAGTTAAAAGGGCCCATCTTTTTCCTGAATGAGCCAATGTGAAGACATATACATGTACATATATTATATACATAGGTGCACGCAGTAAACTCATAGTGTCTCATTCGGGAACAAGAATTTTTTTAGGTAAAAACCTAATTTATTTGCTTTTATTGATCCCTATCACAATGAGACTCGATTGATTGATACACAATTTGACATAGATACAAGATATTTGATATGTGATCAAATCATGTAATGAAAGGATTCAACTCGAACTCGTATCTGGAATAAAAGAAAACTCTTAAAAAAAAAAAATAAACTTTCTATTGTTTCTTAATTTCCTGGATGTAAGATAGGCATATCTCATCTTAACAATGCGTGAATCGGTGGGCGAAAGTTGAAGAATGGGGTTTAACCTTTTTCTGTCGGACAAATCCCTGGGGTCCTCTACTTCATTCATCATTATAATTATAACATTACTTCATTTCATATCATATAGATTGGAATCACGAAAGGTAGAAAACCTATTCGGATTTAGTCACACCATTACATTATATTGACAATTACAAAAAACTATTCATACTATACTCATAGTATGATGTCGATCGGGCGGATATGCCCCCATCGTCTAGTGGTTCAGGACATCTCTCTTTCAAGGAGGCAGCGGGGATTCGACTTCCCCTGGGGGTAGGGTACTACGAAAGGAAGTTGATCGTGTATTATCAATAAGTCTAGAATCGATTCTTCCTGGGTCGATGCCCGAGTGGTTAATGGGGACGGACTGTAAATTCGTTGGCAATACGTCTACGCTGGTTCAAATCCAGCTCGGCCCAATAATTCGCCGATCCATCATGAGATTATATAAGAAATTTGTTCTCCGGAAACGAAACGCCTGATACGTATACGTAGCGTAGGAATAAAGAAAAAAATATATTTTATATACTGTTCTCATATATTCTGTCTTATTTTTTTAATGATCTAGATTCATATCATGATCCGTAAATATAGGGAAAGTATTAAAGAAAAATATAAATTTTTCATTGAAAATTTTATTATTAATATTAATAGATTTGACAATAGGATTACTAGTAGTTCGTATCGTTCTCACTAAAGAACATATACATGTGGATATTAATACATCACTCTTTTCTCTGTTCCAATACGACGATTCTAAACGGAAATAGTTTTAATCAAATCATTAAAAATATGTATGCTGTAGACCTTGTTTTTCTGGGATTGTAGTTCAATCGGTCAGAGCACCGCCCTGTCAAGGCGGAAGCTGCGGGTTCGAGCCCCGTCAGTCCCGACCTAGTATCCGATGACTCCATTAATTCATCTATTTATTTTATGGGAAGGAGGGCGGGGGGTAGGGTCTAATTCACAGTGGGGGTACTTATTTATCTTTTTTCCGTTTCACTTTTACTTTTTGGGTTTGTGACCAATGGAAGTGGAAGATGGGTCAGACGCTACCTCATTATATGATTCTATAAAGAAGATGGTAGGTTATACAAAATAACGAATGGATAAAGTATGAAAAATTCAACGGGATTCTTGATTGGATCAGGAATTCAATTTTTTATTAGGTTTTTCTTCCGTATGGATAAAGGATCTTCCTATGTTATACTATTCCATTCTCGACGATGAATAGATTTGATAGCTCAGATATTGTTATTCATGATATTGATCCGATTCAATATCATCGGCATGTATTCCTCCCATTGAATTTACAGGAGAAAGATAAAAAATCTCTATGGGATTAGATCCCGAGTTATTATGAAATAAAAAAACGATGAAATTATGGAAGTCAATATTCTCGCATTTATTGCTACTGCACTGTTCATTCTAGTTCCTACTGCTTTTTTACTTATCATTTACGTAAAAACGGTCAGCCAAAATAATTAATTTGAAGCAAGCTTAACTTATAAGTTCTTATCAATAATGGAAGAAATGAAAGGAGCTGATTAAAATCAGCAGTATATGAGATGCGATAGTATAGAAATATAGGAATCTTTCTACCACACTATCGCATCTCATATGATTATTATATAAATATAAACTTAGAAGGTTGTACTGTATTGTATAAAGATATATATAGGCGTGGATCACTCCGTAATAGGTATATTTATATATATATATATATAAACATATAAATAGTACCCCCATTCGAGTTCTTTGCTACATTAAGGCTACATCCATTTGACATTTTATTTGTACCGATTTCGATCGATACGATATAATCGAATGCCTACTTTTACTCTTATGTCTTACGCTTCTAATTACTTCTAATTACTAGTTTTCTTATTATTTATTTCCAATATGGGTCCTGGGATACGCCGAAACAATCAAATCAATGGAAGGAGGTATGGGCAGAGTAAAGGAAACCCAGTCATCTTTTTTTTTAGCATTCCGATAAGAAGTAAATGATTTTGCCGTTGACAGGCGATTTAAGGAATTTCGTGGGAAATTCTTCAGATTTGTAAAAAAAAAGTAGTAGATACCACCTATTTCTAACATGCGAACCATGATATTAAGTGAGTCGATAAAACATAAAGAATTATATTTCTAGGAATCTAAAAACAAAGCTAAATGCGCACGCCCAACGAAAGATCTTATTATACGTATTGCTTCATTGGACAAATACTATATCCATGTTTCCAAAGTACGTATCCACATAATAACAGATAGACTTCCTCTCCTCTTTGAACAGTAAAGTGAGAAACAAAAAAAAAGGGTTGGTTGCTCCTCATTATAATATCCATATCAAATAAATATGATTCTGTTAAAAGCTAGTTCATCGAAATATTTCGGACGAGTTTGGTTGGAAAAAATGGAATATCATGTGTATTCCTTTTACTTTCAAAATACGAACATGGGAATCATTGAATGAAATATTTTTTTTTTAGCTTTGTAGAACGATGTATGAAACTATTGATACAGTTTGATTTGATTACTCAACCCAATTAAATTAGTAATGACCCTAAAGTCCACTTCTTCCCCATACTACGAGTGAAAGGGAAAATGTAAAGACTACCATTAAAGCAGCCCAAGCAAGACTTACTATATCCATGTGAATTATGTCCCCCGTCTCTATAAATATGAAGAAATTCTTCCATTATTGATCAGTAATAATAATGTAATCAATGGCACAGAGTCAAAAAGGGATTCTGAATGAAGGCTATTGATGAACAAATCCAATAACCCTAACCATAATAAGTTTATATTTGATTTCTGTTAGAATTCGGAAGAATTAAGTACAAGCAAGATCTACAGTTACTTTCTTGTAATTATCAAGGCGATGCTCTTAACGGAACATGTAGGAATAGTAAGACTTATTGTTTCTTTTGTTACCCTTCATCTTATTTATAATAATAAAAAAGCATAAGAATATACAATCAAGATAGAGCACTATCTATCACATATCTCTATCTACCGTTTGATCTAATCCTTATGACCCCCGAGTATTTCACAAAGACACTCGGGGGACCTTCTATTACATTCTTGCCTGGGTGTTACCGAAAAAAAAAGAATAAAAGAGTTGAAAAATAAAAACTTTTTTATTTTATCTATTCTATAAAGGAAGCCAATTATTCATCCAATATTGATTGAATGTCTGAGCACTTATAAATTCTCGTGAGCCCATATACAAAGTCTCTTCCACCCTTTACACAACTACCAACTCCCCACCCTTCCTATACTAAAACCCTCCCTGTAATCCGAGGCGCAAGGATTGATAGTCTTTTATAGAACTTAAATTAAAATCAAGCAAGTATCAGAAGCTCGAGCCCCTTTCCTCTGTTTATGCTAGGCAAGGACAAGGACCGGCGACTGATATTATATATAATAATATATATATATATCAGCAAGCAAAGGTATTTCGAATTTTTTTATTGATCAGGCGACACCCGGATTTGAACTGGGGAAAAAGGATTTGCAGTCCCCCGCCTTACCACTCGGCCATGCCGCCAAAACGATAAAAATAGATGGAAATCTTCTTTTTTTTAGGTTTAGACTTAATCTTTTTTTTGCGTCTTGAATCCCATTTTCCTTATTCCTTTCCTAATAAACCTAAAAGAAATCCTTCCATTTTTGATTGGAGCCGGTGGATACCCTTCGATTAATTGTTTAATTGTATAGTATCTCAAATACCAAAACACACAAGGCCTAAAAACTTCCCTCCTTTTTGAAAGAAAATTTTTTTTTGAATCACACAATAAAAAATTCAGTCCAAATCGGACCCATTAACTATTGATTGTTAATGAATTAACAAGTTCTTGGATCTCAAATTGTGCTTCCTTAATTTAATGGCATAAGAAAATTAAATTGATACACAACCAATAATAATTTTTTATCAATAATATTAAATAATCAACCTCTTTCAATTACAATTAAAAGTATAACAACAATTATGTGTATATGTAAACCCTAGAACAGAAATCGTTACACAGATATTATAATCCCGGATCTTATTTATATATGATATGCCTATAGGGAATTAAGGTAATTAGCGTGCTTCAATTTTTCATTGAATATCATCAAATAGAAATTATGATATAGCA